AAAAACTCTTTTTTTTTTTTACCTAGATTCCCATTCCCAATTACTAATCAAGAAGCCTCTATCAACAAGATAGAGGGGCGAATTCTACCCTCTTTCTTGTGTAGAAAGAGGAATAAGTGCTTTTATTTAGTTCGACATTTATTCTATATACTCACTTATTAATCTTAATTATAATTATTATAAGATATCTTTATTTAAAATTTTTAAAATAATAACAGGTACAAATAGTAAATCGAGGTACCCTTTCTATGACAACTTTCAACTTTCCTTCTATTTTTGTGCCTTTAGTAGGCCTAGTATTTCCGGCAATTGCAATGGCTTCTTTATTTCTTTATGTTCAAAAAAACAAGATTGTTTAGGTTTAGATCCGATGGGAATCAACTTCATCCCATCCTGTTTTTTTGAACCTAGACTTGGATCATAACACAGATATCTATTTAGTGGAATATGGTATACCATGTGATTTCCACCGAACATAAAGGAAAAAGCTCTTATACCCGCAGAAAGGTGGTATATGGGTAAATGACTTCTAGCTATTTTCAAATCGATCAGGATCGCTGGATGGATGAAATTGAAATAGAAAATAAAAGTAGGTGGAACTATATGTATAGTGGGATTATATGAGGGGTATGTTATTATTTTAGATCTAACCAATTTGATGAATTATTCCTAAAGGTTCACATCAAATTAGTGCTAGTTGATGAGAGTTACTTCGGAAACAAAAAAAAAAAGTAAAGTCAAATTCATTTTGGGTATTTTCTCAATTCCAATAAAAAGAAATCGGATCAAGTATGAGTTGGCGATCAGAACATATATGGATAGAACCTATAAGGGGGTCTCGAAAAATAAGTAATTTCTCCTGGGCCTTTATCCTTTTTTTAGGTTCATTAGGATTCTTATTGGTTGGAATTTCCAGTTATCTTGGTAGAAATTTGATATCTTTTTCTCAGCAAATCGTTTTTTTTCCACAAGGGATCGTGATGTCTTTCTACGGGATCTCGGGTCTCTTTATTAGCTCCTATTTGTGGAGCACAATTTCCTGGAATGTAGGTAGTGGTTATGATCGATTCGATAGAAGGGAAGGGATAGTGTGTATTTTTCGTTGGGGATTTCCTGGAAAAAATCGTCGTATATTCCTCCGATTCCTTATAAAAGACATTCAGTGCGTTAGAATAGAAGTTAAAGAGGGTATTTTTGCTCGTCGTGTCCTTTATCTGGACATAAAAGGCCGGGGAGCCATTCCCTTGACTCGTACTGATGAGAATTTAACTCCACGAGAAATTGAACAAAAGGCTGCTGAATTGGCCTATTTCTTGCGTGTACCAATTGAAGTATTTTGAGAAATGGGTTGAAGAATAATAGCGGGATGGAAAAAAATGCAAGAATCCTCCTTTTTCTATAACATAACTTAACTGAAGTTTCGTCAGAATGTTTATTCGGGTCAAAGCAGACGTATATGGAACAACCAGAAAACAAAAACCCTTTTTGTGTTGTTTGTGTTGGGGTCTTTTATGTGGATGCAAATCCACGCAATTCAATAACAAAACAAGTAACAAATCGAAAAAAATAGATTTAGATTTTTTTCATATATCAAACTATTTTGAAATAAAGAAATTGATCCTTTTTTTAAGTTCAATCTTTGTTGGAATTGATACTTTAGATCCAAAAAAATTCTATCTTGTAAATTAGTTCTTTTTTTTTGTCAATCAACCTTTCTTTTTATCCTTTTCTTTTTTTTATGTTCCTTAATGACAACAATTGGATTTCTTAATAATGATAACTAGCCTTCTGTCTTGTTTTGTCACTCATTTGTTTTGTGTATTGATCATCACAATATCTTTCCCTCAATTATTCTATTACTGACTGTGGATAATTAGTGAAATTTTTTCTAAATATTGGATATTTCGATCGAAAAGGAGTTCCTTCGTCTCAAAATCTGAATAATATTCATTACTTCATTTTTTATTTAAAGAAGTTCTTTTGGTCATTCATCGAAAAGAGACATTTGTTTCGTTTCGAATTTACCCAATTGAGATTGAGATATCTGGAAACACTCTTTTTTAGTATTTCTTCATTCGAATTTGAAGTGGATTCTTAGTCGATTTCTGTATTCTTTCTAGATTCAAAGACTAGCCACAAAATCACAAATAAAAAAGATTCATACCCTGTAGAGAACTCATGCGTGAAAAGAAATATTAGATCGTATAGAGTCGACGTATGAGGTGGGTTGATGAACAATTCACAGATAGATGAAAAAATGGCAAAAAAGAAAGTATTAACTCCCCTTTTCTATCTTGTATCTATAGCATTTTTGCCCTGGTGGATTTCTCTCTCATTTCATAAAAGTCTGGAATCCTGGGTTACTAATTGGTGGAAAAATGGGCAATCTGAAATTTTTTTGAATGATATTCAAGAAAAGAGTATTCTAGAAAAATTCATAGAATTAGAGGAACTCCTCCTCTTGGACGAACTGATCAAGGAATACTCGGAGACACATCTC